AGATATATTACTCAAAAGAACCGGCACAATACGCCTAATCGATTGGAGTTGCGAAAATTCTGTCCATATTGTTACAAACATACGATTCACGGGGAGGTAAAGAAATAGATCGAACCGAGCACCCGCGCCCTTATCTATCTTACAAGGAAAAGGAAAAAATGACATTATATATATAACATATTTAACATAGTTAAAGATAATTATAAACAAACCAAATCCTATTTTTTTATTCTAATTAGAGATACGGCTGAAATAGGATTTTAGGGATAAGAAATAAACTAACCAAACCATGGATAAATCCAAGCGAACTTTTCTTAAATCCAAGCGATCTTTTCGTAGGCGTTTGCCCCCGATTCAATCGGGGGATCGAATTGATTATAAAAACATGAGTTTAATTAGTCGATTTATTAGTGAACAGGGAAAAATATTATCTAGACGAGTGAATAGATTGACCTTGAAACAACAACGATTAATTACTATTGCTATAAAACAAGCTCGTATTTTATCTTTGTTACCTTTTCTTAATAATGAGAAACAATTTGAAAGAACCGAGTCGACCACTAGAACTCCTAGTCTTAGAGCCAGAAAAAGATAGGTTTACTCTTTCTTCACTTGAATTCGAATTCCCATCCGAACTCAAACGGGGATTGATATTTTGTTGGAAAAATCCAAGAATCCGGATTGAATTCTCGTGTCGTAAGAAAACAAATAATAATCTGGGAAGAATAAATTTTTTTATTTAACTTGTTGATTCATATTTATTTTGACTACTTTCTCATATTTTATCATATTCTATTCATTTTTATTCGACCTTCCCGGAGTTCATTCTCCGGGCAACTCCGTTTAACCGGTGGATTCCTTCCAACCTACTTCTTTTATGATCTCATTGGAAATCATATAAAGACAATTCCTATTTGATATAGCTATTTGTGCAAGTATTTTACGATTAAGAAGCAACTGTCTCTTGTACAGACCGTTTATTAATCTACTATAACTATAGCATACCCCCCTTTCACGAATTGCTGCATTTATTCGAGTGATCCACAAACGACGAAAATTGATTTTTTGCTTATCCCTATCCCGATGAGCCGAAACCAAAGCTCTTATTTTTTGTTGAGTAATAGTTCGAGTAAGTCTTGAATGAGCCCCCCGAAAGCTTGATGCAAATAAACGAATTTTTGTTCTACGTCTCCGAGCGATATATCCCCGTCTAATTCTGGTCATTGAATAAATGAAACTTTCACGAATAACTAATAGATTTCCTTTCTTTCAGTTATTCTTTTGCCCCTTTCCTAGTATATTAATAACAAAACGGATTTTTCCAATGTATAAACTAAAAATTCCAACGGCTTTGGCTACTATAACCTTCCCAACCACGATTTTTCTTTTTTATAGGCGTTTCGCCTCGAAATACGAAATTGTACTATACTAGGTATTAAAAATAAAAAAAAATAGCAATGATAAAGAAATAGTGGATTCCATCGTTTCTATGGTTACTTCTTAAACGGTGAGGTCTTCTCTATACACCGGAGCCTTTACTTCATTTAATCAATGTTATTGCTAACTTGTATAGTTCACATTCTTCGGCTCTACCCATGAATTATCCAGTAATAGGTCTTTCACAACGAGCTCTACCTATACAGTAACGGTATTTAATTATGAAGGTTGGCTGGGTAGCTGACCCTGTTAGTCCGTTCTTGCAAGAGGGGTCTATATTAACTAAGATTTCCTCCGCTTAATGGATAACCATTTGCTACCAATGGAGAATTGCTTCTCATCTTGAATTGAGGTGAGTGGATTTACACCAATAGAAACCATAAATTTCATACACAATAAAAGGGATATGCTCCATTTTCTTATTTTTAGATAGGAAATGTAGTTCGTTTTCCGTTCTATCCTATTTGATCATTGATATTCGAACATGGCTCTCTTTCCTTTGTTCTAGTTCATGATCTGAACGAGTCGCACATACACCCTAGTACATGTTCCTCGACGCTGAGGGCATCCCCGAAGCGCGGGGGATTTTGTGACATTTCTAATTGGCTGTCTTGTATTTCTAATAAGTTGTTTAATCGTTGGCATGTTGAATCATATACATAATGGACTGGTTTAGATCGATCCTAACCGCATGATTATGAATTCCTTTTATTGAATAGAATAGTAAATAAAAGTCATAATATATTAATATGAAACTCGGCAGGGGTAATTTCAAATCACGAATTGATGCGAAATCCAGGCTATTGTCATTCAACCGCTACAAGATCAACAATTCCATAAGCTTGGGCCTCTGTTGCTGACATAAAAACATCTCTTTCCATGTCTTCGGAGACAACCCATAGGGGTTTGCCCGTTCTTTGTACATAAACCCTTGTCAGGGTTTCACGTAGTTTCAGCAGTTCTCCCACTTCCAGGATGAATTCTCCCGTTGCTACTTCAGAAAAAGAACCAGCAGGTTGATGGATCATTACCCTGATGATATAAGAAAATAAAAGGTTTCTTT